CAAAACAAACGCGCTACCAAGCTGCGCTACATCCCTTTCAATTGGTTTACAGTGTCATTGTAGAGAATTCCTGTCTTGTTTTCCACATCCTTCTTCTTTTTTATTGGTATATCAAATTCATTTCTTCTTTTTTTCTCATATCAGATAACAAACCTATAATTAAAAAATGACTTTTTTTTACGAAAATTCTCTCAATTTCAATTTGACATAAATAGGCGTTTCCATTTTCAAATTTCAAATGGAATTTATAAGATCGTTCTAGTAGACAATATTTCAATTCTCATTTTCAAAGTGGGGGGGCGGAAGTTACGTATACAAATACAAGAATTTCTTAACTACATGTACATCCGTAGTTATATATATTACTATATATAATGTAATACAATAAATAAAGAAGGAGGATTTCAAATGCGAGATCTAAAAACATATCTTTCCGTAGCACCGGTACTAAGTACTCTATGGTTCGCTTCGTTAGCAGGTTTATTAATAGAGATTAATCGTTTATTTCCCGATGCATTAACATTTCCCTTTTTTTCATTCTAGTTATTAACATCAGAAAGGGGTGAAAAATTTTAGAGATACGATCAACGATCGGGGACTAATCCCCCCCCTTTTTTTTTCTAATTCATTCTAAAAAAATAATTAGAAAAAAGTGGGGGGGGGCGAAAGGTCATAAAAATGAGGGTTCAGGATCCAATTAAATTAGTAATAGAACAAAAAAAGTGTTGCTAGGGAAAGAGTATCCGATGAGATACTTAAAAAAAAATACTCTACAAAGATTTTAAGTTTTCACAAAATCATTGTATTGCTTATTATTTAATTTTTATTTAATTACTAATTAATATTAATTGCAACGAAATATTTCAAAATTTTTTTTAGTTAACAACTTCTATTTTTTTGGTTCTTGTTCTTTCTGGATCCTAAAAATAAAATAGAAGATTGGGGTGAATCATAAATCCAAAGGAGGTTTCATGGCCAAGGGTAAAGATGTTCGAGTAACAATTATTTTGGAATGTACCAGTTGTGTTCGAAATGATATTAAGAAAGAATCCGCGGGAATTTCCAGATATATTACTCAAAAGAATCGGCATAATACCCCTAGTCGATTGGAATTGAGAAAATTCTGTCCCTATTGTTATAAACATACAATTCACGGGGAAATCAAGAAATAGATAAAATTGAGTGCTTGTATGTCACCTTTTATTTTAAGAAAAGGAATAATGCTAGTATCTATATATTATTACATATATATAAATATAAACAAATAAATCAATAGAAAGAAATCTAATCCTATATTCTTAATTCTATATAGAAACTCTATCCTATATAGAAATATAAATCGTTTTTATTTTGATCCGATCAAAATAGGATTTTAGAGATTAGGATTTTATAGAGATAAGGAATAAAAAAATTATGAATAAATCTAAGCGACTTTTTACTAAATCCAAGCGATCTTTTCGTAGGCGTTTGCCCCCGATCCAATCGGGGGATCGAATTGATTATAGAAACATGAGTTTAATTAGTCGATTTATTAGTGAACAAGGAAAAATATTATCTAGACGGGTGAATAGAGTTACTTTAAAACAACAACGATTAATCACTATTGCTATAAAACAAGCTCGTATTTTATCTTTGTTACCTTTTCTTAATAATCAGAAACACTTTGAAAGAAGTGAGTCGACCCCTAGAACTACTAGCCTTAGAACCAGAAAAAAATAGACTTATTCTTCAATTGAATAACAATTCCAATCTGAAGGAATTAAAAAAGAGATTAACATTTTGTTCGAAAAATCCAATCAAGAATCAAAATTTGATTGTTATGTCTGTGTCTGTCAGAAAACAAAAAAAGAAAAGAATTCTCGAAAAGAAAAAGAATAACTTAACTCTTTTTTTAGCGACTATATACTCTCGTTTTGTTTTGACGACTTTTTTATAATACTAATTTCTACTCTACCTTCCCCGAGCTCATTCTCCTTAGAACTCTATTTCAAATATTTTAGTGGATTTCTTCCAATCCCCTTATTCTTTTATCTCATTCGAAATCGTATAAAGACAACTCCTATTTAATAGAGCTATTTGTGCAAGTATTTTCCGATTAAGAAGTAATTGCTTTTTGTACAGATTGTGTATGAATCGGTTATAACTATAGAATACCCCCATTTCGTGAATTACGGCATTTATTCGAGTGATCCATAAGCGCCGAAAATCCCTTTTTCTTTTACCCCTATCCCGATGAGCCGAAACTAAAGCTCTTATTCTCTGTTGAGTCATAGTTCGTGTAAGTCGTGAATGAGCCCCTCGAAAGCTTGATGCAAATAAACGAAGTTTTGTTCTACGCCTCCGAGCTATATATCCGCGTTTAATTCTAGTCATTGAATAAATCAAACTTTGATGAATAACTAATTCTTTTTTTAGTTATTCTTTTCCCCTTTACTAGTCTATTAATAACCAAACGAATTATTCCAATGTATAAAAAAAAATTCCAATGGCTTTTGCTACTCTAACCTTCCCCACCACTACTTTTTGCTAGGTATTTTGCTTTGCTTTGAATGGATAAATAGTGGGTTCCATCGTTTCTATGGTTACTTCTAAAACGGTGAGGTCCTCTCTATACACCGGAGCTCCTTCTTTTAATTAATCAATACTATTGGTAACTTGTACAATTCACATTCTTTGGCTCTACCCCATCAATATTCCAGTAATAGGTCTTTCACAATGAGATCCACTTTATACAGTAACGGTATTTCATTTGTAAAATTGATTTGGTCGTTTACCTTGTTAGTCCGTTCTTTTCTTTCAAGAGTGGATTTAATAAAAAATGGAATTTCCCCCGCTTAATGGATAACCATTTGTTATCATTGGGGGTTTTCTAAAAAATGGAGTTGATTGGATTTGCACCAATGTAAACCATAAGTTTCAGACACAATAGAAGATATGAACGATCTATCTTTTTTAAATAATGAATCGAGTTCCTCCATTCTATTTTATTCACAGGTACTGATCCTTGATATTTCAAAAAGAATTTCCTTTTTGTGTCTCAGTCTATGATCTAAACGAGTCGCACATACACCCGAGTACATGTTCCTCGTCGCTGAGGGCATCCCCGAAGCGCTGGGGATTTCGTGACATTTCGGATTGGCTGTCTTGTATTTCTAATAAGTTGTTTAATGGTTGGCATACGGAATCATATAAATAATGGGCTGGTTTAGATTAGTTCTAACCGGTTAATTCTGAATTACTTCTCTTCAAGATTCTCTTCAATATATTTTTTTTTATATTGAAGAGAATATGAAACTAAACCTTTAATCTAAAAAGATATAAAATTAGAAATTGTAGATTTGCATGAAATCGCTCCTATTTTTTATTGAACCGCGACAAGATCAACAATTCCATGAGCTTGGGCTTCTGTTGCTGACATAAAAACATCCCTTTCCATGTCTTCGGATACAACCCATATAGGTTTGCCCGTTCTTTGTACATAAACCCTTGTGATAGTTTCGCGAAGTTTTAGTAGTTCTTCCGCTTCCAAGATAAATTCTCCCGTTTGTGCCTCATAAAACGAACTAGCGGGTTGATGGATCATTACCCTGATGATATAATAGAAAATTTTCTTCTATTTCGCAGAATGAGGCGAGATAACCAAAAAAACAGAGAAAATTGAATAACCGTACAGGCTTTTTTGTGCATTGCATACGGCTCCACAATGGAATTTACTTTTTTTACCTTTCCTTTTGGCGAAAGAAAAAAAAATATAGGTTGTATTATACGCAGATCCAGAACTCATCCAATTACCATCCTTCTTTTTTGTAGGAGTTAAAAAAATACTATGATGGTTCCGTTGCTTTATATATCATTTTTTTGCTTTGTCTATGATTCAGCAATCCCAAAGTGTCTTTTTTTTTTTTTATATATAAATTTTTTAAATAAGCTTCCGGTGTGAAAACAAAGTTTGTGACGCTGAGATGTGCCCGAATAGGTAAGATATCATTTGAAATACCCCTTCCTTATCTCATACTACTCTTTCAATATATAATCTAATTTTTTTAATCTAAAAAATTTCATATCGAATTCGAAGTGCCATGCTATTATTACTTAACTAATTCATATTTTCGATGGCGAAGGCATAGTATTTTTTTCTCGAAAATAAAAAAACTCATTGGCGCCAAGCGTGAGGGAATGCTATACGTTTGGTAATTGCTCCTCCGACTAGGATAAAGGATGCTATTGAAGCGGCCAATCCCATGCATATTGTCTGTACATCGGGTCGCACAAATTGCATAGTATCATAAATAGCCATTCCAGATATTACCCATCCACCAGGAGAGTTTATAAACAAATAAAGATCTTTGGTATCCTTTTCTATACTGAGATATATCATAAGACTAATAAGTTGATTCGAGATTTCGGTATCAACCTCTTGGCCTAAAAAAAATAATCTTTCTCGATAAAGTCGGTTGATTAGGATAAAATTTTATTCCTTAGGAGCCGTACAGGCACCTTTTGATGCATACGGTTCAACAAAAATTGTGAAAAAATCAATGTGTCGATTCCAACCCCCTTTTTTTTTCATAGAAGGTTTTTCTTTCTAACTTATAACGGAAGGACTTGCTCCCAAAAGTCAAAGAAAAAATCTGTTTTGGCCCCTTTTATTAGATATTATAATCCTATAATAAAACGATTGATTAAGCCTGTCAGACTAACTTGATTCGTTGATATTTTTTTTTCATCGAGATTCAGTTGAAATGTCGATGGTTTTTTCTTGTTCCTGAACGGGCTTCTTCCTTTTTTTGATTCCATTTTTTAGGTTTATGCTCTACCCCGAGTAAAAGGAAAAATTTGCCCGATTTTGATTTGCACATATAGGACAAATGAACCAAATACCGCATCTTTTTTTACTACTCCTTCTTTTTTTTTCAATTCATTTCTTTCACATGTCTTCTGTCAACTAGTCAACAAATTTTTCATTATATTATTTGATTTGAGCAACAGTCTGTTTTAGATCACCCTGTTTCAAAAATTTTTTTTTTAGAATTTTTATCATAATTTTGCATATTATATAAGTAGTAATATCAATTGGGTTTTTACTAAACGGAGCCTGGATACTTCATTTTATTAGTCCGATCACGTAAACCATAAAAAAAATTTGATAATCTAATATCAATCTAAATACTCCCTGCATTTAATTCCACTTTATTTTTTGCGCTTCGCGTTACAAATTTTTGATAATTCAATCAATCTTTTTGGGCAAAACAGAGGATATCTCGATCGAGGGAGAAAATGGGTAAATCCCATATAGCCCAATATATCTGACAAGTCGCACTATATGTCAACCCAAGATGTATCTCCTTCTCCAGGACTTCGAAAAGGTACTTTTGGAACGCCAATAGGCATGAAATGAAAAAAAAAGAGAATGAAGTTCTCTATTTCACTTTGATGTGGAAACGTAAAACTGGGGGTTTCGTTTTTTAATACTATTATCCTTTTTTCCTACTTTATTAATCATATTTAAATTAATCATATTTAATACATAAGTTGAATAAGCTAAAATAAAATATAAAATAAAAGTAAAGGAAATTTTTTACGAACGGGCTTCTGAATGATGAACAACAATAGCTATCTTGGTTCATATAAAATAGGATTCACCCCCATTGCGTATTGGTACTTATCGGATATAGAATAGATCCGCTTCCCTTTTTTCTTATGAATCGAATTGTTCCATTATTACTAACAGAATAGAACAAATATTAATCCTTTCTCCGAAATAATTACCTAAAAAAGGGGGGTCCGTAGCATAGTTTTTTCCAATGCAATAAAGTTACATAGTGTCTATTTTTCGTTGATAAAGGGGTATTTCCATGGGTTTGCCTTGGTATCGTGTTCATACTGTTGTATTGAATGATCCCGGTCGTTTGCTTTCTGTTCATATAATGCATACTGCTCTGGTTGCTGGTTGGGCCGGTTCGATGGCTCTATATGAATTAGCAGTTTTTGATCCCTCCGACCCTGTTCTTGATCCAATGTGGAGACAAGGTATGTTCGTTATACCTTTCATGACTCGTTTAGGAATAACCAATTCGTGGGGCGGTTGGAATATTACAGGAGGGACTATAACGAATCCGGGTCTTTGGAGTTACGAAGGGGTAGCCGGAGCACATATCGTATTTTCTGGCTTGTGCTTCTTGGCAGCTATTTGGCATTGGGTATATTGGGATCTAGAAATTTTTTGTGATGAACGTACAGGAAAACCTTCTTTGGATTTGCCCAAGATTTTTGGAATTCATTTATTCCTTTCAGGAGTGGCTTGCTTTGGTTTTGGCGCATTTCATGTAACAGGATTATATGGTCCTGGAATATGGGTATCCGACCCTTATGGACTAACCGGAAAGGTCCAACCCGTAAACCCGGCGTGGGGCGTGGAGGGCTTTGACCCTTTTGTTCCGGGAGGAATAGCCTCTCATCATATTGCAGCAGGGACGTTGGGTATATTAGCGGGCCTATTCCATCTTAGTGTTCGTCCGCCTCAACGTCTATACAAAGGATTACGTATGGGCAATATTGAAACCGTCCTTTCCAGTAGTATTGCTGCAGTCTTTTTTGCAGCTTTTGTTGTTGCTGGAACTATGTGGTATGGTTCTGCAACTACTCCCATCGAATTATTTGGTCCTACTCGTTATCAATGGGATCAGGGATACTTTCAACAAGAAATATATCGAAGAGTTAGTGCGGGACTGGCTGAAAATCAAAGTTTTTCAGAAGCTTGGTCTAAAATTCCTGAAAAATTAGCTTTTTATGATTATATTGGTAATAATCCAGCAAAAGGGGGGTTATTCCGAGCGGGTTCAATGGACAATGGGGATGGAATAGCTGTTGGATGGTTAGGACATCCCGTCTTTAGAAATAAAGAAGGGCGTGAACTTTTTGTACGTCGTATGCCTACTTTTTTTGAAACATTTCCGGTTGTTTTGGTAGACGGAGACGGAATTGTTAGAGCCGACGTCCCTTTTAGAAGGGCAGAATCAAAATATAGTGTCGAACAAGTAGGTGTAACTGTTGAGTTTTATGGTGGTGAACTCAATGGCGTGAGTTATAGTGATCCCGCAACTGTAAAAAAATATGCTAGACGGGCTCAATTGGGTGAGATTTTTGAATTAGATCGTGCTACTTTGAAATCCGATGGTGTTTTTCGTAGCAGTCCAAGAGGTTGGTTTACTTTTGGACATGCTTCGTTTGCTCTACTTTTCTTCTTTGGACACATTTGGCATGGTTCTAGAACCCTCTTCAGAGATGTTTTTGCTGGTATTGATCCAGATTTGGATGCTCAAGTGGAATTTGGGGCATTCCAAAAACTTGGAGATCCAACTACAAAAAGACAAGCAGTCTGATGCAACATTTCTTTTTTTCTTCTAGTTTCTGTTTGCGATTTTATTTAATATAGGGTACTGCAGGAATCTTGATTTAAACCGCTGCCGTTTCTTTGATTCTTTTTCTTTTTTTCTTTATCCAGAGGGATACTCCCAAGTAAACAAAACAGGTATGAAAGCTATAATTGTAAACCACGATCAAATTTATGGAAGCATTGGTTTATACATTTCTCTTAGTATCCACTTTAGGGATAATTTTTTTCGCTATTTTTTTTCGGGAACCACCTAAAATTTCAACTAAAAAATGAAATAATTTTTCATTATCTTCATTGACGTAATCAGCCTCCAAATATTTGGAGGCTGATTACGTCAACTAGTCCCCGTGTTCCTCGAATGGATCTCTTAGTTGTTGAGAGGGTTGCCCAAAGGCAGTATATAGAGCATACCCAGTAAAACTTACAAGTAACCCAGATATAAAGATGGCGACTAGGGTTGCTGTTTCCATTATTATAGAATTGAAAGACCACAATGGATCTATGCTAAGATCGTTTATTTACAACGGAATGGTATACAAAGTCAACAGATCGTAATGAATACAAAATAAGATTTATGGCTACACAAACTGTTGAGGATAGTTCTAGATCTGGTCCAAGAAGCACTACTGTAGGGAAGTTATTGAAACCATTGAATTCCGAATATGGTAAAGTAGCTCCTGGATGGGGAACGACCCCTTTGATGGGTGTTGCAATGGCTCTATTTGCGGTATTCTTATCTATTATTTTGGAGATTTATAATTCTTCTGTTCTACTGGATGGAATTTCAGTGAATTAGACTGAGAAGAATCTGGAAGTCCCTTTAGCTGGATACAAAAAAGTAAAGTATGTAGGTCTAAAAATTTTAGCCTATTCTCCTTTGGTAGTTCGACCGCGAAATTTTTTTTCTGCATTGTATATTTCCGGAATATGAGTGTGTGACTTGTTAGAATTGACCCTATGGATAGTACAGAGAATGGGATCTGTCATCTTTATCAAGATGGTTTTACTTCGTCGGATATTCATTCGAGTATCCGGAGCACGAAATAGATCAAATAGATCACAAAGTATTCGAACTATGATTCATACTTAATACTCAGACCTCGTAGCCGGACTTCTTTCCGTTCTATCTTATAAACTTTAATAAATCAAAATATTTTTCTGCTTTTAAACTCTTATTTGGATCAAAGGATAAGCGCTTCTTTGTATTTTATTTTTTTAGTCATTATAGCTATTTTTTTGATTGAATAAGTGATGATCCAATGGTTCTCACTCAGTGAATTTTGGACTTTGAAGGTTTCATTGAATTATCGTGGTTCTCGTATGAATCTGAGGTTTCAATTGATTAGTTAAGTAGGGTCTTAACAAGAGAATTCCTATCAATAATAAAGAAAACAAGAAGAAATCCCCATTCCCCGTTCCATACAAATACCAAATAAAAAAGGCAATAAAGATAGGTAATCTAGAAGATTCAAGAGGCCTGTAACGATCAACACAACATAAAGACGAATGAGCTGACTTGATTTTTTGGCATTTAACCACAAAGAAGAGCTTTCGCATTTTGACTCTTTCATATCTTTTAATAATATTGAATGAGAGAGAAGTTTAAAACTTTATATTCCATATCCGTTTCAATCAGTATGTGGTTCTTTTTTTTTTGTTTGAGCTGTACGAGATGAAATTCTCATATACAGTTCTTGGAGGGGGAGTAACCTTGGTTTACCTATCTCAATAAAGTTTATGATTGGTTCGAAGAACGTCTTGAGATTCAGGCGATTGCAGATGATATAACTAGTAAATATGTTCCTCCGCATGTCAACATATTTTATTGTCTAGGAGGAATTACCCTTACTTGTTTTTTAGTACAAGTAGCTACGGGATTTGCTATGACTTTTTATTACCGTCCAACTGTTACTGAGGCTTTTGCTTCTGTTCAATATATAATGACTGAAGCTAACTTTGGTTGGTTAATCCGATCAGTTCATCGATGGTCGGCAAGTATGATGGTCCTAATGATGATCCTGCACGTATTTCGTGTATACCTCACCGGCGGTTTTAAAAAACCTCGCGAATTAACTTGGGTTACTGGTGTGGTTCTGGGTGTATTGACCGCATCTTTTGGTGTAACAGGTTATTCTTTACCTTGGGATCAAATTGGTTATTGGGCAGTCAAAATTGTAACAGGTGTACCTGACGCTATTCCGGTAATCGGATCGCCTCTTGTAGAATTATTACGCGGAAGTGCTAGTGTTGGACAATCCACTTTGACTCGTTTTTATAGTTTACACACTTTTGTATTACCTCTTCTTACGGCCGTATTTATGTTAATGCATTTCCTAATGATACGTAAGCAAGGTATTTCTGGTCCCTTATAAATAATATAGATTCTAGATATTTGTAATTACTCATTTATCTTATTACTTGGTGAAGGACCAATAGTATTTTATTGCTAGAAATATGGATTATTAAAAAAATAAGACATGTATTTGGATATTTCCCTTCAACTACACAATATTTTATTATGTTTTTGACATAAAAAGTTGAAGGGAATTCTATAAAGAGAAAATGGATTATGGGAGTGTGTGACTTGAACTATTGATCGGGCCG